TTTGCACAATTTGCTTCTGATCTTGATAAAGCTACTCAGAATCAATTGGCAAGAGGCCAACGATTACGCGAGTTGCTCAAACAATCCCAATCGGCCCCTCTCCCGGTGGAAGAGCAGATAGCTACTATTTATACCGGAGCAAATGGATATCTTGATCAGTTAGAAATTGGACAGGTAAAGAAATTTCTTGTTCAGTTACGTGCCTTCTTAAAAAAGAATAAACCTCAGTTCCAAGAAATTATATCTTCCACCAAGACATTCACCGAGGAAGCAGAAGCCCTTTTGAAGGAGGCTATTCAGGAACAGAGCAAATTGTTTCTACTTCAGGAGCAAACCTAAAATTATGACTCTTATTCTATTACTCTTATTCTTAATATCTTATTCTTAATACAAGAGTAGTCATTGAGAAATGTCTCTGATTCGAATTTTTATTCAAATAAATAAGTTTTTGGCTTTGGCATAACAATCTAAAAAAAAAAATAGATGGAAATAAATTGCGTCCAATAGGACTTGAACCTATACCAAAGGTTTAGAAGACCTCTGTCCTATCCATTAGACAATGGACGCTGCTTGTTTTTCATTCCTGTTTTCTTTTTTTCTTTTATCCGGATAAAAACAAAACAAGAATTGGATTGCATGCGGAAGATTTTGGCAAATAAGAATGCACATTTGAATCAATGATGGATGTATAAAAGTGATATAGAGCGGGTAGCGGGAATCGAACCCGCATCGTTAGCTTGGAAGGCTAGGGGTTATAGTCGACGTTGGTTGATCATTTTTAACGTCTCTAATTCAGAACCGAACGTGAAATTTTTGTTTCATTCGGCTCCTTTATGGAAGATCAATGTGTTCCCAGATCTAAGGCATACAAGAAGAAAAAATATAAAAAATTGATGCTGTATGAAAAGGGAGTCATCATAAATCTAAAAAATTAGATCCATAACATCCATGTCAGCTTTTCTTACTCGCTTTATAGATGATCCTTCTAGAAGAGGAGAATTCTACCAAATCCGTCTAGTTACTTCGTTCCTTATTTCGATTCGCGGAATCCTGAGGAAAAAAAAGAATTTTGTTTCCACCGAGCTGAAACAATATGTCGATGGCTCTAGTAAACCAAAGCCACCATTTTCTAGCTGTTTGGCTTCAATCCCCCTTTTAATACAAAAATTGAAGATTTAGTTACGATTAGAAATAAACATTTTATCTTCATCCATGGATCCCTTTACTCATACTCATTCAATTGGAAGAGTTGAATCAACTCAAAAAAAAATTATGCTTCGCGATTCCATATGATCCAATGTTTTTTAGTCAATTAAAAAATGACTGGCCTTTGGATACAAATCACGAGAATTTGTATTTTTCCTCAAATGTAACATTAAGAGGTAAAGGATTAACCTTTTTAAGAAATAAAGTTTCTTTTTGGAATATTAACTGAAAGACCCTTTAACTATTTAAGTTGTTAATAGGACGAATCGCACTTTTACCACTAAACTATACCCGCTACAATTTAATTATTGTATATTAATGAACTATTTGTCGAACAAAGAATGAGCCATTATAAAGATAGTATCAGAATGATGAAAATTAGAATCTTGGCACATATTCTGTCTTGATAGGGACTTGGAAAAATCCCAAATAGATGAATAAAGCTTATTTAACTATAAAAAAATGAGTCATACTTTTCGTTTCATGGTAAGTCGTTGCTAATAGTTTTGACCTGAAGGAGCTATTGAAGTTGGACATAAAATAAAAAGGAATTCTACAAGAATCCGGAACTCCACCTTTATTTTCCAATTTTTTGAGCGTCAGATCCTATAAATTTTGATCATGGTTCTTAAGTCTTCAGATCAAACAAATTTTGTTACTTTAACAAAACAAGTAAATATAAATAAGTTAAGTTATATAACTTAAGTAAGTTAAGTTAAATTGAATATTCTAGTCAATTCATTTAATCATTTAATATTTAATCATTTAAAATTATATTATATTAAAATATTATATTAATTAAAATTATATTATATTAAAAAATTATATTAAATTATATTATATATATAATATATATAATTAATAATATAATTAAAATAAAATAATATATAAAATAAAATAATATATAAAATAATAAAATAATATATAATATATATAATTAAATATAATAAAATAATTAATAAAATAATTAAATATAATAAATATATAAAAATATAAAAAATATATAAAAAAATTATAATAATATAAATATATATAATATAATAAATATATATAATATAATAATATAAATAAAAATAATATAAATAAATTGATTTATGAATGATCAATTGGAGTAATGGCCTAGCTAGGTACTAGCCAGGCCGTGGAAATAAAATAAAAAATTTTGTATAAAAAAAGTAAGGTATTTTCTATTTGAAATTATTATCGTTATCAAAATGGAATTGTTGGTTAAGTCAAATTCATAGATATCTTATTTACCCTTCTTTACATATATTTTATTTACATATATTTTATTAATTTATTTAATTATATTAATTTATTTAATTATAAAATATAATATAACTATAATTATAATATAACTATAATTATAATATAATTATATGAATATATTTAATTATATTTAATATATTATTTTAATATATTATTCTATTTATTATTCTATTTAATTTATTATTCTATTTAATTAATTTAATTATTATATTTAATTACATATTATAAAATAAATTACATATTATATAATATAATTACATATTATATAATATACATATTATATAATATAATTAAAATAATATAATTAAAAGTTATAAAATATAATAAAATATAAAAAATATAATTAAGTTACTAATTTAAAAAGTTTAATTTAATAAATAAGTAAATAATAAATAAGTAAGACTATTTTTAAATAAAAAAAAAAAGGGTAAGGCAGATTTTTATCAATCAATCGTTACTTTAAGTGTCACATAAACATAAAAAATCCCAATTCCAAATTAGGAGAGATGGCCGAGTGGACTAAAGCGGCGGATTGCTAATCCGTTGTACGAGTTATTCGTACCGAGGGTTCGAATCCCTCTTTCTCCGCTTTCTCTGGTCACTTGATACTTTTTAATTCGAAAAATCTCGATCCCTTGTTTTATTTTATCATAGTTAAATGTATGGAATACATAAAAAAATATTCAGAAAACGCAAGGAAAAATGATAAAATAAAAACCTCTTAGTCTTTTATTCCTCGCCCCCAGGATTACGTCCTGGATCGTTAGATAAGAATCCAAAAATGAAGAGAGAAACAAAGAATATCACTACTGTATAAACGAAGAGTTTGAGAGTAAGCATTACACAATCTCCAAGATAAGATCATTTTGGGGGTAAAGGGGAATAGATTATCCATTTGAGTTTTGTTGTAACACATGTACTATTTTGATTTGACATGATACAAAAATATGAAAAAAATAAAGAACAAATTCTTTTACTTTAATTAAGTGTTTTTTTTTTTCTAAATCTAAAAAAAAAAAAGAATGAATTTGAAAATTCATGAATTTGTGATTAAGATTCTGATTTTTTCGTTACCAAAATTGTTATTGTAATATTAACAATTAGTAACAATTAGGTATTTTTGAAAAACCTAATCTAATAGAGTCCTTGCTTACCAGAAGGGCGGACGAAAGGGAAAATAGACTGATCAAAATTTATCGCTGCCCTTATCCAATATACAAGAATTTCTATTTTTTAATAGAGGATTTGTAATGTAAGACTCATATGATCTTATCAATAATTGTTAAATTTTTTTTTACCGAATAAATCATGAATATTTTCAGTATAGTATTACGAAATAGTATTACGAACTTCATCGAAAACTTACAGCAGCTTGCCAAACAAAGGCTAAGAGAAAGAAAAGTACAGGTATGACGGGCATAATGTCTACGATTGGATTGAAAAGAGCATAAGCTTCGGGCAATTTCCCGAAGAAAAAACTGCTTGAAGAAAGGGCAGAATCAAGACAGATACAGATTAAACTAAAAAAGATATTAAGCATAACAAACGAACATTTGTTTTTGTAGATAATTTAGTTTTTATTGAATTATTGATATACGGGAAAATTAAGAAAGAAGGTAGGTAAAAAAGCCTTCTTTTTCTTTGATTTGAACTTCTCAAAAAAATCCGAAATCCTCACATTTTCAAATGAGAATACAAGGAATTACACTTTCATACAATATCTTAATTGAATTATATGTAATCATCAATGAATTTTTTATTCCATATCTATATGTATCGAATACCAGCAAGAATAACAAGATATCCTATATGTATTTTATTTATTTTTATTGTCATATTGTTTGGAATTGACAAATGTCAAAAAAAGGGGAATAATGTTTATTAGTGTCAAATAATAGAAATCAAAGTGGGGCGTTGCCAAATGGTAAGGCAGCGGGTTTTGGGCCCGCAATTTGGAGGTTCGAGCCCTCCCGCCCCACATCAATTCTTCAGAATTGAAATGCGAAAAATCTCTCCATTTATTAAAGCCTAAAGTAAGTGAGTGAATAGGGTATTCTACAGTCCATGTGGAGACTAAACAAAAGAATAGAGGTTTTTGGAGATAATTCTATCACTGGTTTTAAATTAAAGCCCCTAAAAATAAAACAGAGGTGGAGTAAAATTCAAATATGAATATCAAACATTTTATGAATATCAAACATTTTAGGAATATCAAACATTTGTTGACCCATTTACATTTACTTTTGTATCCGGTTCAAATGAATAAAAAAATTGTAAGTTAATGTAGCGACTCGGGGGGGGGAAATTCCTATACTATATTCTATTCAATTTACTTAAAAAATAAAAAATGGGATTGATGAAAAAACGTAAAGTAAAGCAAAATTTGCAAAAAATGACCGCGTTCTATGCCCATATGTATTATGTATTGTTTGTGTTCTATTTCCGTAGAAAGTCTTTTTGATTAAGTGTAAGTGCAAAAATTTGCCATTCTTTAATTAAAATACACAATTACCCATACCCTTGGGAACAAATGTTCATTGTATTTGATGGATGAATATGAAAAGATCATACTCTTCTGGTTCTGATTTATTCTTTTTTTTTTCATGATTGGTCGTTCCAAACAATTTGTTGAAGATATAAATAGGTCTTAACCAACAGCGATTTCTTTGTAAAAAATATAAATGGGTTTCCTTCATAGGTTAAAATATGGGGGTAATTTTGGATTCTTTTCTTGTTGAGATTTCTTAGGATAAAGACTTTTTTATCCATAAATAAAAGGGAAATAGAAAAAAAAAAAGTAAGTATTAATGTATTAAAATGTACCGATTGAGCCAATGACTATTCATGATTCCATATTGAATCAATTCCATCCCAGTTCGAAATTAGAGGAATGTTATGATAAAACTTCGTTTGAAACGATGTGGTAGAAAGCAACGTGCGACTTGAAGGACGTGATCACTTATGTGGATTCTTACATCCACCATTCTCTATAGAATTCTCTATATAAATGAGGATGCTCTTGGCTCGACACGGTTTGTTCTGTTCCACTAGGAATTCCATTTTGTTGGGTTGTAAGTAATAAGTAAATAGTACACGATGAAGCTCGAGTAGAAAGTAATGATTCATTTATCATATATCATATCGAGGGAAAGAATCTAGGGTTAATGCCAATCGATAAGCTGGACCAACTTTGTAAATATGTCTTCAATTTAGAAATCGAAAGATTCAAATTCTAACAATTTGAAATCAAAAAGTCAAACTTGTTGGAATTGGGAAAACTATTTTGATCAAAAGTGTATTACAAGGGAATCCATCGTTCGTATAATTTTTCCATAGAAAGAAAGGGTATGTTGCTGCCCTTTTGAAAGGAGTAAAATCACCGAAGTAATGTCTAAACCCAACGATTCAACAAAGCAAAGATTAAGGATTCCGGAACAAGGAAACACTATTTTCAACTGTCTCAACAATTGAATCAAAATAAGGAAAGGAATTAGAATAAGGAATAAAATAAAAATTCAAATAGATTTGAGATGAGACAAACAAAAAAGGTTACAGACGACTCAATAAATTCTAAGGATTTCTATTCGAATTCTTTCAGAGCTACCCAACTTGAGTTATGAGTCCAAATGAATGAAGTTTCATTTTTTCTTTATGGAAAAATAAAACAATTCCAATCATAGTCTAATTCATGATTTTTTTATGGATCAGTTTGCCACTATACCATTATGACCATTATGATTATCACTATATTATGATATAACTATTTATGATATAACTATTGATATTTTTTTGATATTTTTTTTTTTTTTTTATTTTGTTTATATAATTTTAATTTAAAATTATTATATTATTTTATTATTATTTATATAAATAATAAATAAATATATAATAAATATATTAAAATATATAAATAATAAATATATTAAATAAATAATAAATATATTAAAAAATAAATAATAAATATATTAAAAAATAAAATATAAAAATATATTAAATAAAATAATATATTAAATAAAATATATTAAAAAATAATAAATATATTAATATTAATTATATTAATTATAAATTAAATTAATTAAAAATTAAATATAAATTAAATTAATTAAAAATTAAAATTAAATATAAATTAATTTTTTAATTTTCAGAAAAATACATTTCAATTTGATCAAATTGAATCAATCATTTTAGAATCATTCTTTCTTGCTTGAGCCGTACGAGGAGAAAACCTCCTATACGTTTCTGGGGGGGGGGGGCTTTGCTTATCTATCCCAATGAGCCATCTATCGAATCGTTGCAATTGATGTTCGATCCCGAAGAGAAGGAAAAGATCTTCGGAGAGTGGGTTTTTATGATCCGATAAAGAATCAAACTTATTCAAATGTTTCGGCTATTCTATATTTTCTTGAAAAGGGAGCTCAACCCACAAGAACTGTTCATGATATTTTTAAGAAAGCGGAATTAATTGTCTAAAGAACTTTGAATTAATTATTTGAATTAATCAAAAGATTTTTGAAATACAAAAGGGTAGTGCCTAGTATCTAGTAGTGCCTAGTATCTAGTATATAGTAGTATATAACTTTGTATAATTTTTTACTCAACATTTGCCCTTTTCTTTTTCTATTTACACCCACCTTTTCTTGCTTTGAAAATTTACCAACAAAAACGAGTTAATCTTGCTTATTGTACTTCTATTCATTGAATAAACCCAAGATTTTTTCCACTTCTTCCTTATTTTTTCTTCACATTTCTTATTTATTTTATGTCGTGCTAATCCAACACAAGTCTTTATTTGATTTATTCAATTAATTTGATTTTTTTTTTCAACATTCAATTCATATTGACAATGGTGTATTGAACAAATATAATTCGATCGTAAATAAATGGATCCGTTTATCCCCACCCATATTTATATTGGTTATATTGGTTCTTTACTTCAATTATTAATGAATGAAATGCAAAAATTTTTGAATTGATAAAAAAAAAATTAAATAAAATATTTATCTGAAAATCTGTTGTATTTTAATC